ATTGGTTCATAGTGACAATCGAAGATGGTAAGATTGAGATCAAATAAATGGGAAAAATCGAAAAGAAATAAAGAAATAAAGATAGGGGTATGCAATAGATAATGATCTATCTTTATTCTATATTTTTTTATACTTTTGACTTAAGACTTAAGGGCGACAAAAGAAAGAACGGGTCTTATTATTCTGACATATTATTAACATAACATTCCTTTGATACTTCTGAGACGTCAAAGGTTGTCTCTACGTATTTTGCTTGTACTTAATGTTTTCCGATTATACTCGAAGATTTCTAGTATAATCATTAGAACTTGGTCTAATTGGATTTATTGGATTGTTTCATCAATGGTGTTGGATCAGAACTCCCTTTTGACTCTTCGCTGGTAATTCTACTATTATTAGTGAACAATAATTGAATAATTCCTTCATAGAGATCGAGGACATAATTTACATGGATATAGTAAGTCTCGCTTGGGCTGCTTTAATGGTAGTCTTTACATTTTCCCTTTCACTCGTAGTATGGGGAAGAAGTGGACTCTAGAAGTACTACTAATTGAGTTTAGGAATCAAACTGTATCAATTTTTTTTTTATAGATCGTTCTGCAAAGACTATTTTTTAATTTACTATTTCAATTTCAAAAATTGAATTTGAAAATATTTTCATTTAGAAGTTATATGTATTGGATTCTAGTGGAGTAATGTATTCTAGAAATAATATATGAACTCTTTCAATCAAACAAAGATTTCAATTATTCCTATAGTTCCTATTTCGAAAGTAAAAGTGCTCCAAATGGTATGAAATCTTTTTCAATCGAATTCTTCATAAATCTTCTTATAGTGACAATGAGTAAGAACGAAACCTTTTATTACTATATACTTTACTTTTTCTTTGTTATTTTTTTCCTTCTTTTTCTTTCTCTTTCCTCTTCAAAGAGAAAAGAAGATAGTTCTGTTATTACATATTACGTCGATACACTTTATTTACGGAAAACAACATAGACTTTACGAAAAACAACATAGACGTAGCGGTTGTCCAAGGAGATACTACACATAAGAAAATATTGTCTTTGGGCAAGTCACATATTGCGCACTTACCATTTGTGTTTTATTATTTTAAAGATTTTATTTAAAATATTATTTATGCTGGTCTCTTTTTTGATTTCATATCATGGTTGAAAGGTTAAAATCGGTGAGGTTTATTAATCCTTTTCGAAATCCGAAGACGTTCCCATGGAACCTCTGGATCCTTTGTCAACTGGTCAATTAATTACTTCTTTGTTGGAATGCTAACAAGAAGATTACTTGATTTTCTTTTATTATACCCATATCTACTTTTCTTTCATTGATTTGATTCTTTCTTTCTTTCAATGTATATCGAAATTCATATTAAATTAAAAAAGATAAGAAATCTAGGAATTAGAATCATAAGAGTAAGAGTGGTCTTTCGATTTTTTCAAATTGATTGGAATCAACACAAATCAAATAGAAATGGATGAAGCAAAGAAATAGAATTGGGACATGGCACTATGTACATTATATATGGAATTGATATCTATATATGAAGATAATAATGTCATTGATATATATTATATTAAATTAACCTGTATCGTCATACAGCAAACTTTATAAAGTAAATAACAATACTAGTATTGTATGGTAGAAAAATATTTTTCTACCATACTATCTAGTATCTCATCGAATACTGCTCTCATAGAATACTGCTGATTCTAGTTCGATCATTTCATTTAAAACGTGAAATTTGAATCCTTTTATTTTATTTCTTCTCTTTAATCAGTGATAAGAACTAAAGAGTCACAAGTTTAATTCAAATTAATCACTTTGACTTACTGTTTTTACGTATATTATAAGTAAAAAAGCAGTAGGAATTAGAATGAACAGTGCAGTAGCAATAAATGCGAGAATATTTACTTCCATAATCTCATCCTTTCATTTTTCTTTAATTCGCAATAACTCGGGATTTAATCCCATAGAGATGATAAATCTTTTGTCTGTAAATTCAATGGGATGAATTACATCGAGATATAATCGAATCGGATCAATATCATGAATAACAATATCTGACAAATTGATTCATCGTCAAGAATTGAATAGTATAACATAGGAAGATCTTTTATCCATACCGAATTCCAAAGTCAATTTTGATACAATCAAAAATCCATTTACTTCTTTACTTTATTTTTTATTTCTATTTTTCATTCTTTTATATTTTTATAATATAAAAATTAGCGACCTCCTTGTACAATCATTTGATGAAGTATCATCTAACCACTTTTCCACTTACCATTGGTTCCAAACAATAGAAGAAATTCAAAAAAATAACAAAGAAAAGAGATTCCTGTTAGCAATGAAATTCTACTGTTTGTACTCCCTTTCACAGAACAGAAATATGGAAGGATGAATTGATGTATTTTTTTTATTGGATATTGGATTTGGATCCATCGGGACTGACGGGGCTCGAACCCGCAGCTTCCGCCTTGACAGG